AGCCGAGTACTCTACCATTGAGTTAGCAACCCGAATAAAAAAAAGAATTAGTATGTGCAGATACAATCAGAATCAAAAACGAAATGGAATTGCACGACGTAATCAAATAAAATATCAAATGGAATCAAATAAAAAAAAAAATGGATATACCGTCTCTTGTATCTTATGTTATCCCTTCTTAGATTATCTATTTTTTTTTTTGAATCAAAATTTTTATATCACACAAAAGTCACTTCTTGTATCACAGAAAATCCAATGAGCCCATCATGTGAATTGAATGAAGTAAAATAAAAAAAAACCAAGTCTATGAAGCGGAGATAACTAGATCTATTTATCCACAATCGGATTATATTTGTTTGATCCACTGTTGTCAATATGAATGTGAATAGTGAAAAACGAATACAATGGAGAACACAAAAGAATAAAAAAAAAAAAAAAATAGAAATAACAATTTCAATTGAATATCTTTCTTTTTTTATTTATATTTCATTATTCAATTTAATTAGTCAATTGAAATAAATAGAAATAGGAAAATATATATATATATAATATATAAGAATTAAAATGAAAAAAAGAGAAAATAAATAAAAAAAGAAAAAACTACGGAGTTGTGTTGGATTGGCACGATAGAGATAATGAACATAAATAGAAAAAAAAAAGTGTAGGCGAAAGAATAAATTAAGGTAAGGAAGAAGTAAAGTAGAAAAAAATCTCGGGTTTATTCAATCAATAAATAAATATAAGTAGAATAAACAAGCGTAATCCCTTGTGTTTTTTTATTTGTTCATAGATTTCCAACAAAAACCAACCCATTGATGGTAATGTCCAAATTTTTTATTTCTAGTATAAAACCAATTATTTCATTTATTCACTTGATTGATCTTTAATAAATAAGTGTAGTAGAACAAGAGAGGGGGGAAATAATAGAGAAAAGGTTATCCAAAGCTATAGACAAGTCATCCACACCCTCTTTTTTTTTTTATTTCATTAATTGCATTTTTCGGTTATTGATTCAGGTCAAATTCCGTAAAAACCGCAGCCCTCTTTGAAATATCATGAACAGTTCCTGTAGGTTGAGCACCTTTTTCAAGAAAATATAGAATTGCAGGAACATTTAAATAGGTTTGATTCTTTATCGGATCATAAAAACCCACTTTACGAAGATCTCTTCCCTCTCTTCGGGATCGAACATCAATTGCAACGATTCGATAAACGGCTCATTGGGATAGATGTAGATTAACAATACCCCCCCCAGAACCGTATAAGAAGTTTTCTCCTCGTACGGCTCGAGAAAATTTGAAGTTATGTATATGTATAGAATTCTAATTAATGTAAAATAGATCCATAGATTATCAAATCAATTAGACTATGATTTCATTTTTTTTTTTTATTCTTTTCCAAAAAAGAAATAAAAAAAAAAATTCTTATTTGTATCCTCATAACTCAAGTTGGGTAACTCTCACTCAAAGGAAAACCTTTAAGCATTTCATTTATTGAGCCGTCTATAACCCCCTTTTTGCCTGTCTCCTTTAGAATCTATTCTATTCTTCATTCTGATCTAGTTTAGTTATTGAGACAATTAACAAGTTTAGTTATTAAAACAATTAAAAAAGGTATTTCCTTGTTCCGGGATCCTTTATCTTTGCTTTGAATCATTGGGTTTAGACATTACTTCGGTGATCTTTAATCCTTTCAAAATGGCAGCAACATACCATTTTTTGTGATTTCTTTTTATCAAAGAACCATATGAATGATTGATTCTCGCGTGATACACTTTTGATCAAAAGAGTTTTCCTAATTCCAACAAATTTGATGTTTGAATTTGAAACTTGCTTGAATTGGATCCTTTCGATTTCTATATCGAAAATATACTTACGAAGTTGTTTCAACTTATTGATTGACACTAACCCTAGATCTCCGCCCCTGATAAATGAATTAATACTTTCTACTCGAGCTCCATCATGTAATATTTACATTCAAACTTCCCCAAAATGAAATGAGGGTTATAGTGGAACAGAACAAACGATGTCGAGCCAAGAGCATCTTCATTCCTATATATAAAAGAAAATGGTGGATGTAAGATAAGAATCCACAGTTGATCATGTCCTTCAAGTCGCACGTTGCTTTCTACCACATCGTTTTAAACGAAGTTTTACCATAACCTCTAGTTTCTTGGAACTGGTATGTAATTGATTCAATTATGGAATCATGAATAGTCATTGGTTTAGTTGGTACATAGTTATCTATACTGTTATGAATGGGTAGTTTCTTAAAAAGTATCAGCAAGAATTCCATTTTTTTTTGAAACCCACATTTTCTTTTAGATATTGGATTTTCTTTTAGTATATTGGATGAATACAATTTTTTGTATGAATGCAATATTTATTTAATATGAAATGGAATATATATATTATTCTTTTTTTTTTTTTATTTCTATAAATTTAGAAAAAATTACGAATAAATAAGAAATACGTTCTTTTTGAATCCGCATTTTCAAGTTTCTTGATAGGATGGATTCGCCAGTTTAACACTTCTTCAAGTACCAAGGATTCATAGGAAATCATTCAAAATAATTGATTGAAAGTTTTCTACCTCGATATTATTATTTGACTAAAGTTTTCCAATAAGGGAAGGGACATTTTATTATCTTTTATTATCATAAAAAAAACCTATTCGAATTAACCCATCAATGATTTAAAACAAATAGATAGATCAAAAACAAATCCAATTTTTTTTGACTCTAAATTATTTTAGCCTAAACCGGTCTTAAGAGACTTAATCCCATTGATTCAATTCAATTAGTACCAAAAACGCAAGCCCTTCGTATTTATAATTCCACATAAATCCACAGAAATAAAATAATCAAGTTGCACACACCATTTAAGGGATAGAGAATAAGAGAGGCTTTCACATTTCGATTTTGAATTAAAATGACATCATGGAAAATATATGAGACGTAAGGTTTTTTTATGAATAACGAATTTCAAATATGAATATGAAAGATATGGACATACGATGAAAAGCCCGTCCTACTTTTTTTTTCATTAAAAAAGTCTTTTTTTTTTTATCTATGTTCCCATCTTTTACCTAGATAAAAAATGGATTCAATTCCATCTACGTCTTATGGTATTTAAACTCGATTAAATTTGTGAAAAAAATATGATTTAGAGACGAATCAAAAATAAGAAAAATAATGATAAGAAAGAAGAATCACATTCTATCTAATATTAGACTCTTAAACAGAAGGTTGTTCAAAAAAGGCAATCTTTTTTTGATATGATAATTTTGATATGATTATATCATATATAATATTATGGAATATTATGATATATAATATCATAATACTATGATATATATAATACGCATACTCTGGGACGGAAGGATTCGAACCTCCGAATAGCGGGACCAAAACCCGTTGCCTTACCACTTGGCCACGCCCCATTTCTATTCAAGACTAATAAACACTAATATTGTTATTGGTTGTTCGTCAATTCCAGTCCAAATATTGATAGAATCAATTAGATTGTTGCTAGGATTTTGATACGTGTAGATATCGAATGAAACTGAATTTATTGATCATTAGATATAATTCAATTAAGATATTGTATGAAAGTAGGATTTATTTTATATCTATTTTGATTTGAGAATGGAAGGATTTTTGATTGGCTGAGTTCAAATCAAAGAAAAGAAAGGTTTTTTGACCTACCTTATGTTATTAATTTTTACCTTATCCCTTATATCAATAATAAGATATTAATAACTCAATCAACTCAAAAAAAAATTATCTTCAAGAACAAAATGTTTGTTATGCTTAATATTTTAAGTTTAATCTGTATCTGTCTTAATTCTGTCCTTTATTCAAGTAGCTTTTTCTTAGCCAAATTACCCGAGGCCTACGCTTTTTTGAATCCAATAGTAGATATTATGCCAGTAATACCTGTGTTCTTTTTTTTATTAGCTTTTGTGTGGCAAGCTGCTGTAAGTTTTCGATGAGATTTTTCATACTGTCCTAGAAAAATTCATGATTTACTCGAAAAAAAAATTCTAACAATTTCTAATATAAGATCAGATAAGTCTTACATACAGTCTGAACCGTTAAGTTAAATATTGAAATTCTTGTATAGCTGTGCTAAATCTAGATCACTCTCATTTTCTTGTTATAACTTTTTTTTCCATTGAACGACCCTATTAGAGTCCCCCACAATATATAATTGTGGGTATAAAAGAAAATTTTCATTAATAAACAACTCAACTCTGATTTTCTGAAATTTTTTTTTTTTTTTCTAGAAATCACTTCATTTCTTGGTGTCAAAAAATAGGGTATGCAGTATAAAAATAGAGAATCTATTCTCTTTTTTTTTTTGAAAAAAAAAAATGCTATTGGAGATTGTGTAATGCTTACTCTAAAACTATTTGTTTATACAGTAGTGATATTCTTTGTTTCTCTCTTCATTTTCGGATTCCTATCTAATGACCCGGGACGTAATCCTGGACGTGAAGAATAAAAAATCAGATTTTTGTTTTCCTTGCTTGATTTGCAAATTTTTATCTATTCCACATCTTTCTTTAACTATATATAAAAAAAAAAATACCAAGTCATCGACAGAAACGGAAAGAGAGGGATTCGAACCCTCGGTACGAAAAACGCGTACAACGGATTAGCAATCCGACGCTTTAATCCACTCAGCCATCTCTCCCCCAATTGAAAAATGAAAAAGAATAATTACTATGATACATTAAGTAAGGCTTGAAAAAAGCCCTTCTTTATCTTTCTTTATTATTTTATTATATCTTTATTATTTATTATATAGATAGCTATATAAAGCTATATATAGATAATATATATCTAAAAACTTTTATCAGAAATTCCAATTCCATTTAGATTTTAAATAAAGTAAGGGCTCAAAAGAGATATCTACAATCCAATATTTGAATATATAAATACCAATCTATTAAATGTTAATAAATAAAATTTTGAATAAATTAAGAAAATAAAAAATAAAATGAAAATATATATATATTAAATAATAAATCAAATCAATAAAAGTACCTTGTTTATTTCGTCCGAAAAGTCCCTTTTTATTTCCACGGCCTGGCCTGGTCAGTACCTAGCCGGGCTTTTTTTTTTGTTCCAATGAATCGTAGAAAAAATGATTTATTTTATTTGAAAACTCAAAATTCTTTTGAAATAAAATAAAAAAAATCGAAACAACAATCATATCATAAGAAGGATTTTTTCGATTCCTATGATACAGAATCAAATGATAGAGAATCAAAGTGTCATTTCTTATTATTCTTTCTTTTTTTATTTACTTTTTTTTACTGGAATAAAAAAAACTTATCATTTAATTAGTTAAATGAGTCCTCGTTTACTAATCTCATTAGTCTTCCTGATAAAAATATGTCAACGCTCTCATTTTCATGATTTTTTTTCTGATCCTATTTTTTTATTACTTATTACTAGGACCTATTTTTGTGTTCGACAAAAGGTCGATTTATATGCAATAATAGCATTGTAGCGGGTATAGTTTAGTGGTAAAAGGGTGATTCGTTCTATTAACCCTTTAATAGTTAAAGGGTCTTTCGTTTGATTTATATTTCGATCAAAAACTTTATTTCTTAAAAGGATTTAATCCTTTTCCTATCGATGAAAAATTCGAGGAAAAATAGAAATTCTCGTGATTTGTATCCAAGAGTCCGTTATAAATTGAAAAAATTGGATCATGAAATTACGAAACATAATTTATTTTTGAATTGGATCCATACTTCCAATTGAACGAGTAAGGAATCCATGGATAAAGGTAGAAAGAACGGTCTATTTCTAATCGTAACTAAATCTTCAATTTGAGATTTATATAAGGGAGATTGAAGCAAAACAAAATAGCTATTAAACAATGTCTTTGGTTTACTAGAGACATCGACAGATTATATTGTTTTAGCTCGTTGGAAACAAAAAAGACTTTTCCTAAGGATTATTTCAAATAGAAATAGGGAACGAAGTAACTAGAAAAGATTGTTAGAATCCTCTTTTCTTCTATAGGGATCATCTAGAAAGCAGGTCCTTTTGAATGCATTCAGACAGAAAGGCTGACATAGATGTTATGGGTAGAATTTGTTTTTTTTTCGTTTACATCTTTTTTTTCCATCTTCCATAAAGGAGCCGAATGAAATCAAAGTTTCACGTTCGGTTTTGAATTAGAGACGTTCAAAATGATGAATCAACGTCGACTATAACCCCTAGCCTTCCAAGCTAACGATGCGGGTTCGATTCCCGCTACCCGCTTATCTTATATATTTTATCTTCTATTTTTTTGATTAAAATGATATCGTAATTTTATAGATTTATTATTTTTTGATTACTATATTTCGAAATTCATAATAGACAAATATTTTTGAATTGATTCATTTCAAATTAGAATATTTTCATTATATTATTTTATAAAATAAGATAATTGAATTAATATAGAATAAAATGAATCTAGAATTACTATAAATCATAATAAGATAAATTTTACAATTCAATTGTAAATTCAATTAATGGAATGCATCATTGAATTGAATAAGCAATTTCCGGAATTCGTGCACATCTTTTTTTTTTATGAACAAAAGATGTGCAAATAAGAAAAAAAATAGGAGTGAAATTAA